TTAAAAATAAGCTAAATAAAGCTTTTGGGTTCATACCCCAAATATAAAGATAATTCTTTTTTTTAAATAAAGTGCCTGATTAAAAGGATTATTCTGATAGGATAAATTATGTAATATATTTACCTTTATTATATTTTATAGAATTAAACTATATCTAATAATATCAAAAATTATTGTGCTTTTTACACTAAAATATATTTATATACACATATATCATTGAATTTAAATTTCATATTTAATTTATATTTTATATTTTTTTCAATTTTAACTCAAATAAAATATTTTTTTATTTTACTCTTTTTTTTAGAACTTTAATTTCCATTTCTTCAAATTCATGATTAGGATGTTGAATTGGATTAGAAATTAATTTATTAAGATTTATTCCTTTAATTTCCAATTCTAATAATCTTTTATCTTCAGAAGCAGCATTAAAATATTTTCTTACTCAATCTATTGCTTCAATTAATTTTTTATTTACAATTATTTTAAAATTAATTTTAATAAAAAATTTTGAAATAAATTTAATTTTCTCAATCTTAATTAACTCTTCTATATTAATAAAAATAGGATCCGCCCCATTCCATTTTTGATTCCCCAATATTATTGAAGGTTTATCATGATTTAATTGTTTTATTTTAATATCCTGACAAAAAATTTCCCCCATAATTTTACTTTCTTATTATATCAATAATAATTTTATTATAATAATCTCCACATTTAATGTAATTATTGGAACTTTAGGAGGTTTAAATCAAACTTCACTTCGTAAAATTTTAACTTTTTCATCTATTAATAATTTAGGTTGAATATTAATATCTTTAATAATTAGAAATAATTTATGATTAATATATTTTTTATTTTATTCTTTTTTTATTAGAATTGTATGTTACATATTTAATATATTTAATATATTTTTCATTAATCAATTATTTATTATTAATATAAATTTTTCAATAAAATTTTCTTTATTATTAATTTTTTTTTCTCTTAGAGGTTTACCTCCTTTTTTAGGATTTTTCCCCAAATGAATTATTATTAATTTCTTTATAAATAATAATTTAATACTAATTTGTTTTATTTTTATTTTAATAAGATTAGTGATAATATTTATTTACATTCGAATTATTTACTCATCAATTATATTTAATTATTTAAAAATAAAATGATTTAAATTTTATATTAAAAATAATCAATTATTGACAATTAATTTTTTTAATATAATTTCTATTTTAGGAATAATTTTAAGAACTTTTTTTTTTATATAAGGTTTTAAGTTATATAAACTAATAATCTTCAAAATTATAAAAAAAGATATTCTTTAAGCCTTAGTAATATCTTTTACTCCTTAAAATTTGCAATTTTATATCATTATTGAATATAAGACTTAATAAAAGAGATTTATTTCTCATAAATAAATTTACAATTTATCGCCTATGCTTCAGCCATTTTATTTTTTTTTAGCGAAAATGACTTTATTCAACTAATCATAAAGATATTGGAACATTATATTTTATTTTTGGTATTTGAGCAGGAATAATTGGTACTTCTTTAAGTTTATTAATTCGTACCGAATTAGGAAATCCTGGTTCTTTAATTGGAGATGATCAAATTTATAATACTATTGTCACAGCCCATGCATTTATTATAATTTTTTTTATAGTTATACCTATTATAATCGGAGGTTTTGGTAATTGATTAGTACCTTTAATATTAGGAGCTCCTGATATAGCTTTCCCTCGTATAAATAATATAAGTTTTTGACTTTTACCCCCTTCTTTAACTCTTTTAATTTCGAGAAGAATTGTTGAAAATGGAGCAGGTACAGGATGAACAGTTTATCCCCCTCTTTCTTCTAATATTGCTCATAGAGGAAGTTCAGTTGATTTAGCTATTTTTTCCCTTCATTTAGCTGGAATTTCTTCTATTCTTGGGGCAATTAATTTTATTACTACAATTATTAATATACGTGTTAATAATATGTCTTTTGATCAAATACCTTTATTTGTTTGAGCTGTAGGTATTACAGCTATTTTACTTCTTCTTTCACTTCCTGTATTAGCTGGAGCAATTACTATACTATTAACAGATCGAAATTTAAATACTTCTTTTTTTGATCCAGCAGGAGGGGGAGATCCTATTCTTTATCAACATTTATTTTGATTTTTTGGCCATCCAGAAGTATATATTTTAATTTTACCAGGATTTGGATTAATCTCTCATATTATTTCTCAAGAAAGAGGAAAAAAGGAAACTTTTGGTTGCTTAGGAATAATTTACGCTATAATAGCTATTGGTTTATTAGGTTTTATTGTTTGAGCTCATCATATATTTACTGTAGGTATAGATATTGATACTCGAGCTTATTTCACTTCAGCTACAATAATTATTGCTGTTCCAACAGGTATTAAAATTTTTAGCTGATTAGCTACTCTTCATGGAACTCAAATTAATTATAGTCCTTCAATTTTATGAAGTTTGGGATTTGTATTTTTATTTACAGTAGGAGGATTAACTGGAGTTATTTTAGCTAATTCATCTATTGATATTACTCTTCATGATACTTATTATGTTGTTGCCCATTTTCATTATGTTTTATCTATAGGAGCTGTATTTGCTATTATAGGAGGTTTTATTCATTGATATCCTTTATTTTCAGGTCTTTCTTTAAATCCTTTATTATTAAAAATTCAATTTATTACTATATTTATTGGAGTTAATTTAACTTTTTTTCCTCAACATTTTTTAGGATTAGCTGGTATACCTCGACGATACTCTGATTATCCTGATAGTTTTATTTCTTGAAATATTATTTCTTCTTTAGGTTCATATATTTCTTTATTTTCAATAATAATAATAATAATAATTATTTGAGAATCAATAATTAATCAACGTATTATTTTATTTCCTATTAATATACCTTCTTCTATTGAATGACTTCAAAATTTACCTCCTTCTGAACATTCATATAATGAACTTCCTATTTTAAGCAATTTCTAATATGTCAGATTATATGAAATGGATTTAAACCCCATCTATAAAGGATTATCCTTTTTTTAGAAATGGCAACTTGATCTAATTTTAATCTTCAAAATAGAGCTTCTCCTTTAATAGAACAAATTATTTTTTTTCATGATCATACCTTAGTTATTTTAATTATAATTACTATCTTAGTTAGTTATTTAATATTAAATTTATTTACTTATAATTATATTAACCGATTTCTTTTAGAAGGACAAATAATTGAATTAATTTGAACAATTATTCCAACAATTACTTTAATTTTTATTGCTTTACCTTCACTTCGTTTACTTTATCTTTTAGATGAATTAAATAATCCATTAATTACTTTAAAATCTATCGGTCATCAATGATACTGAAGCTATGAATACTCAGATTTTAATAATATCGAATTTGACTCTTATATAATTAATTATGAAAAAGAAAATTTATCTAATTTTCGACTTTTAGATGTTGATAATCGTATTATTTTACCTATAAATAATCAAATTCGAATTTTAATTACAGCTACTGATGTAATTCATTCATGAACTATTCCTTCTTTAGGAATTAAAATTGATGCTAATCCTGGTCGTTTAAATCAAGGTAATCTATTTATTAACCGTCCAGGAATTTTTTTTGGTCAATGTTCAGAAATTTGTGGGGCTAATCATAGTTTCATACCTATTGTAATCGAAAGTATTAACCTTAAAAATTTTATTAATTGAATTAATAATTACTCTTCATTAGATGACTGAAAGCAAGTACTGGTCTCTTAAACCATTTTATAGTAAATTAGCATTTACTTCTAATGAAAGAATTAGTTAAAATTATAACTTAAATATGTCAAATTTATATTATTACTCAATGTAATATTCTTTTATTCCTCAAATAATACCAATTAATTGAATTTTATCTTTTTTTTTTTTTATTTCAATTTTTATTTTATTTAATATTTTAAATTATTTTATTTATGATTTAAGTAATAATAGTAAATCAATAAATAACAATAAAAATAATCTTAAAAATAAATTAATTTGAAAATGATAACTAATTTATTTTCTATTTTCGATCCATCAACTAATATTTTTAACTTACAATTAAATTGAATTAGAACTTTAGTTGGATTTTTATTTATTCCATATACTTTTTGAGTTATTCCTAATCGTCATCTTGTATTATGAAATATTGTTTTAAATAAATTACATAATGAATTTAAAAATTTATTAGGAAGATCTAGATTTAATGGTTCTACTTTTATTTTTATTTCATTATTTTCTTTTATTATATTTAATAATTTTTTAGGTTTATTCCCATATATTTTTACTAGAACTAGTCATTTAACTATTTCATTATCAATTACTTTATCTCTATGATTAGGATTTATATTATATGGATGAATTAGAAATTCTCAACATATGTTTATTCATTTAATTCCTCAAGGAACACCAGGAGTTTTAATACCTTTTATAGTTTTAATTGAAACTATTAGAAATGTTATTCGTCCAGGTACACTAGCAATTCGATTAATAGCAAATATAGTTGCAGGACATTTATTATTAACATTACTAAGAAATAATGGTATGAATATACCTATTTATTTACTTGTATTTTTAATCATTATTCAAATTTTACTTTTAACTTTAGAATCAGCAATTGCAATTATTCAATCTTACGTAATTTCTGTTTTAAGAACTTTATATTCTAGAGAAGTAAACTAATGACTATAAATAATAATCACCCATTTCATTTAGTAGATTTTAGTCCTTGACCTCTTACAGGATCAATTGGAGTAATAACTTTAATAACAGGTATAATTAAATGATTTCATAATTATAATTCAAACTTAATAATTTTAGGATATCTTATTATTTTATTAACTATATATCAATGATGACGTGATATTTGTCGTGAAGGAACATTTCAAGGTAAACATACTATATTAGTATCCAAGGGATTACGATGAGGTATAATTTTATTTATTATTTCAGAAGTATTTTTTTTTATCTCTTTTTTTTGAGCTTTTTTTCATAGAAGTCTTTCCCCAAATATTGAAATTGGGGCTATATGACCTCCTTTAAATATTACCCCTTTTAATCCTTTTCAAATTCCTCTTTTAAATACTATCATTTTAATTTCTTCTGGTATTACTATTACTTGAGCTCATCATGCTATTATAGAAAATAATTTCTCTCAAATAACTCAAGGATTATTTTTAACTATTGTATTAGGTATTTATTTTTCTATTTTACAAGGATATGAATATTTTGAAGCTCCTTTTTCTATCGCAGATAGAATTTATGGTTCAATTTTTTTTATTGCCACTGGATTCCATGGTCTTCATGTAATTATTGGAACATTATTCCTCTCTATTTGCTTACTTCGTCACTTAAAATTTCATTTTTCTATAAATCATCATTTTGGATTTGAAGCAGCAGCATGATATTGACATTTTGTTGATGTAGTTTGATTATTTTTATATATTTCTATTTATTGATGAGGAAATTAATTTATTTATATAATATATTTAGTATATTTGACTTCCAATCAAAAAGTTTAATTTTATTTAATATAAATAATTATTTTATTATTAATATTATCTTTTTTTATTATTTTTATTTGTAATATAATAATATTTTTATCTTTAATTTTATCAAAGAAATCATTTATAGATCGAGAAAAGAATTCTCCATTTGAATGTGGATTTGATCCTATTTCTTCTGCTCGAATCCCATTTTCTTTACATTTTTTCTTAATTACAATAATTTTTTTAATTTTTGATATTGAAATTGCTTTAATTTTTCCATTAATTTATTCTTTTTATTTAGTAAATTTTTACACAATAATAAAAATTAGATTTTTTTTTTTAATTATTCTTTTAATTGGACTTTATCATGAATGAAATCAAAATATACTTAATTGAACTAATTAGGATTATAGTTTATTTAAAACATTTGATTTGCATTCAAAAAATATTAATTTTTAATTTATCTTAAGTAAGAAGCAATTATTGCATTTAATTTCGACTTAAAAGAAAGAGTTAATCAACTCCTTATTTAATTTTCTATTAATTGAAACCAAATAGAGGTATATCACTGTTAATGATATTATTGAATAAAAATTCCAATTAAGAAATATTTTAAATTAAGCTGCTAACTTAATATTTAGTGAATAATATTCATTAATATTTATATATACTTATTACTTATTTATATAGTTTATTTAACAAAACATTACATTTTCATTGTAAAAATAAAATTTTATTTTTTTTATAAATATTTAAAAATTTTTTAATTTCCTTAATATCTTCAATATTATGCTCTATAATATAAGCTATTTAAATTTTAAATTAATATTATATAAATTATTATTATTCAAAAAATAAATCTAAATAAATAAATTTTAAAATTATTATATTGAAAAAAATTATAAAAAATTGAATATTTTTTCAAAATTGTATATATACCATATCCTCTATATAATTCTCTTCATCCTATGTCAATATTTTTAGTAATATTTTGACCAAATTTTAAAAAATAATAATTTAATCCATAAGTTGATAATCTAGGTATAAATCATATTAAACATAAAAAATTTCTTAAATTATAAGTCATTAAAAATTTATTAACTGAATAAATTTCCATTTTTCTTACTAAAAACCCTAAAAAAAATCCTAATAATCTAACATAAATTACTATCATTTTTAAATTAAAAGTTAAAAAAATTATATAAGGATATTTTAAAATTAATCATCTTAATGATCTTCCTACAACTAATCTTATAAATAATAATATAAACATACTTTTTAATATAATATAATCCTCATCATATAAATTAAATACTACTATTAAATTGAAATCATTAATTATTAAATAAAATAATAAACGAACAGTATAATATACAGTTAAACCCGTAGAAATGTAATATAATAAAAAAATTATAATATTTAAATTTCTTATACTAACTATGTCTAAAATCAAATCCTTAGAATAAAAACCAGCTAAAAAAGGTATTCCACATAATGCTAAATTAGAAATATTTAAACATAAAGAAGTTAAAGGAATATAATATGATAAACCTCCTATATAACGAATATCTTGTATATCATTTATTATATGAATAATCACTCCAGCACATATAAATAATAAAGCTTTAAATATAGCATGAGTTAATAAATGAAAAAAAGCTAAATCAGGTAAACCTATTCTTAAAATTCTTATTATTAATCCTAATTGACTTAAAGTAGATAAAGCAATAATTTTTTTTAAATCAAATTCATAATTAGCAGAAATTCCTGCCATTAATATTGTTAATCTCGATAATACTAATAAAATTTTTAAAAATATTATATCTAATAATAATAAATTAAATCGAATTAATAAATAAACTCCTGCTGTAACTAAAGTTGAAGAATGAACTAATGCAGAAACTGGAGTAGGAGCTGCTATAGCAGCTGGTAATCAAGATCTAAATGGAATTTGAGCTCTTTTAGTTATAGCTGCAATAATTAATAATCCTCCAATAATTTTTATAGAAAAATCATTATTTATTAATTCTAAATAAAAAATATAATTTCATCTCCCATAATTCATTATTCAAGAAATAACCAACAAAATTATTACATCCCCTACTCGATTAGATAAAGCAGTAAGCATTCCAGCATTATAAGATTTTACATTTTGATAATAAATTACTAAACAATAAGAAACCAATCCTAAACCATCTCATCCTAAAAAAATTCTAATTATATTAGGTCTAATAATTAATAAAATTATTGAAAATACAAATAATATAACTAATATAATAAAACGATTTAAATTTAACTCTGAAGATATATATCTTTTTCTATAAAAAATTACTGAAGAAGAAATTATTAATACAAATATTATAAATAATAAAGATATTCAATCTAATAAAATAGATATTACAATTCTTATTGAATTAAAAGAAATAATTTCTCATTCTAAAAATAAAACTATATTCTCCATAATAAAATAAATTATATAAATATATATAATTATTCTAAAAAAAAAAAAAAAAAAAAAAACTTTAAAACAAATAGAATATATTTTTTTAATGATTTAAAATGAGATATTCATATTTTTGACTCCACAAATCAATATTTTAATTAAATTATTTAAATAAAATCAAATTAAAAAATAATCAATTTTTAAAATTATAATATTTAAAGGTATTCAATGTAATAATAATAATAAATATTCTCGTGATATTCCCATATAAAATCTATAAATACTTATATTATATTTTCCATGTTGTGTATAGGAATATAAATAAAGACTATATCCCGCTCTAAAAAAAGAAATTATTATTAATGTAATTATTGATAATCATGATCATCTTACTACTCTATTAATTAATCTAATTTCCCCTATTAAATTTATTGAAGGAGGAGCAGCTATATTTGATGACATAAATAAAAATCATCACAATCTTATTGAAGGTATAAAATTTATTATTCCTTTATTAATAAATAATCTTCGTCTATGAATTCGTTCATAATTAATATTAGCTAAACAAAATATTCCTGATGAACATAATCCATGACCAATTATTATAATATAAGAACCTAAAAATCCTCAATAATTTATTGTTATAATACCACAAATTACTAATCTTATGTGAGCAACTGATGAATAAGCAATTAAAGATTTTATATCAATTTGACAAAAACAATTTAAACTAATAAATAAACCACCTAATAAACTAATAATAATTCAAATAAAATTAAATTTTATTCCTATTTTTTGAAAAAGAATTATAATTCGTAAAAGTCCATATCCTCCTAATTTTAATATAATTCCTGCTAAAATTATTGATCCTGAGACTGGAGCTTCAACATGAGCTTTAGGTAATCATAAATGAACAAAATATATAGGTATTTTTACTAAAAAAGCTAAAATTATTGATAAATACAATAAAAAATAACTTATATCATAAAATTTATAAAAATACATTACTAAATAATTTAAATTTTCAAAAATAAAAAAAATTCCTATTAATATAGGTAAAGATACAAATAAAGTATATATCAATAAATATATTCCTGCTTGAATACGTTCAGGTTGATAACCTCAACCAATAATTAATATTAATGTAGGAATTAATCTTCTCTCAAAAAAAAAATAAAACATAAATAAATTTATTACTCTAAAAACTATATATAATATAATCAATAATAATAAAACATTTAATAAAAAAAAATTTCTATAAAATAATCTTTTATTTAAATTTTCTCTAGCTATAATTATTAATATACAAATTCAAATTCTTAATAAAATTAAACCATATGAAATTATATCACATCTTATTATATAACCTAAATTTCTAAATATATTAATATTAATTGTTAAATTTATAAATATAAACATTATCAATATTAATATTATTTGAACCATTCAAAATATTTTATTGAAAAAACATAAAGGAATTATAAATAATATTATAAATAAAAACTTTATCATTTTATAATAAATTAAATCTTTGAAAATAATCATTTCCATGAGTTCGAATTATAGACACTAAAATTGATAATCCTAAAGCTCCTTCACAAACAGAAAATAAAAGAAAAACTATTAATATATATATATTATATTCAATAAAATTAAATATTACTATTATAAATAAGAAAATACTTAAAACAATAAATTCTAATCTTAATAATACAATTAATAAATGTTTATGTTTAGAAACAAAAATTATATTACCAATTAAATATATAATTAATATAACTAATATCATATTTAAAATTATCATTAGTTTTTATAGTTTATTTTAAAACATTGGTCTTGTAAACCAAAAATAAGTTGAATCTTTAAAAACTTCAAAGAAAAAGAATAATCTCTTTATCTATAATCTCCAAAATTATTATTTTATATAAAATATTCTTTGTTATAATTAAATTATTTATTTCTATAACTATAATTCTATTATCTTTTATTATATTTTTCCTTAATCATCCAATTTCAATAGGTTTTATAATTTTAATTCAAACTCTTTTAACTTGTATTATTTTAGGATTAATTAATTATACTTATTGATTTTCTTATATTTTATTTTTAGTTTTTATAGGAGGATTATTAGTTTTATTTATTTATGTTTCAAGAATTGCTTCTAATGAAATATTTAATTTTAATTTTTATATAAAAAATTCTATTATTATTTCATTTTTAATTATAATAATTTTAAGAATTTTTATTATAAATAATTTAAATTGAATAAATTTTTATTTTAATTATGATATAAATAATTTATTTAATATTTTTATTTACTTTAATAATGAAAATAAAATTAATATTTCTAAATTATATAATAATCAAATTTATTATTTAATAATTTTAATAATTATTTATCTATTTATTACATTAATTGCTGTAGTGAAAATTACAAATATTTTTTATGGTCCTTTACGATCTTTTAATTTCTAATGATAAATAATAATTTTTCTTTACTTCGTAAATCTCATCCTTTAATTAAAATTATTAATAATTCTTTAATTGATTTACCTACACCTTCTAATATTTCTGCATGATGAAATTTTGGATCTTTATTAGCTCTTTGTCTAATTATTCAAATTATTACTGGATTATTTTTATCTATATATTATACTGCTAATATTGAATTAGCATTTTACAGAGTAAATTATATTTGCCGAAATGTAAATTATGGATGATTAATTCGAACATTGCATGCTAATGGAGCATCTTTTTTTTTTATTTGTATTTACATCCATATTGGACGAGGTATTTATTATGAATCTTTTAAATTTATTTACACATGAATAGTAGGTATTATTATTTTATTTTTACTTATAGCAACTGCATTTATAGGATATGTTCTTCCTTGAGGACAAATATCATTTTGAGGTGCAACAGTTATTACTAATCTTCTCTCAGCTATTCCTTATTTAGGAAATACCTTAGTTAATTGAATTTGAGGGGGATTTGCTATTGATAATGCTACTTTAACACGATTTTATTCTTTCCATTTTTTATTTCCATTCATTATTTTAATATTAACAATAATTCATTTACTATTTTTACACCAAACAGGATCAAATAATCCTTTAGGAATTAATAGAAATTATGATAAAATCCCATTTCATCCTTATTTTTCTTACAAGGATTTAATTGGTTTTATTTTATTAATTTTTTTTCTTTCTATTTTAGTTATTTCTAATCCTTATTTATTGGGAGACCCAGATAATTTCATCCCAGCTAATCCTCTATCTACTCCTGCTCATATTAAACCAGAATGATATTTTTTATTTGCTTATGCTATTCTTCGATCCATCCCTAATAAATTAGGAGGTGTAATTGCTTTAGTTATATCTATTCTTATTTTAGCTATCTTACCTTTTACCCACATTAAGAAAATACAAGGTCTTCAATTTTATCCATTAAATCAAATTTTATTTTGAATTATAGTTATTACTATTTGTCTTTTAACTTGAATTGGTGCACGGCCAGTCGAAGAACCTTATATTATTACAGGTCAATTATTATCTATCATTTACTTTTCTTACTTTATTATTAATCCTTTAGTAAGAAAATATTGAGACAATCTAATTTTTAATTAATTAATGAGCTTGATAAAGCATTTGTTTTGAAAACTTAAGAAAGAATAAATATTCTATTAATTTATACTAAAAATATTATTTATATTAAAAAAATTTTTAATCCAATAAAAAATAATAAAAAATTTAAAGATACGGGTAAATATCTTTTTCATGATAAATATATTAATTTATCATATCGATAACGAGGTAATGTTCCTCGAACTCAAATAAAAATAAAAGAAATAAATACTAATTTTAAATAAAATATAAATCTTAATCTATATCCTCCTATGTAAATTATAATAGTTAATATACTTATAAATAAAATTCTAGAATATTCAGCTAAAAAAATTAAAGCAAATCCTCCTCTTCTGTATTCTAAATTAAACCCTGATACTAATTCTCTCTCTCCTTCAGCAAAATCAAAAGGCGTACGATTAGTTTCAGCTAAAATGGAAGAAAATCATCTTAATCCTAAAGGAATTATTAAAAAAATAAATCATACTAATTTCTGATAATAAAAAAATTTTAAAAAATTAAAATCCATAATTATAATAATTCTTGATAATAAAATTAATGCTAATCTAACTTCATAAGAAATAGTTTGAGCAATAGCTCGTAATCCCCCTAATAAAGTATAATTTGAATTAGAAGATCATCCAGCAATTATAACTGTATAAACCCCTAATCTCAAACAACATAAAAGAAATAAAAATCCTAAATTAAATCTAATCATATTAAAATAATAAGGTATTAATACTCAAACTATTAAAGAAATAAAAAATCTAATAACAGGAGAAAAATAATATGATAAATAATTTGAATAATTAGGAAAAGTTTGTTCCTTTGTAAATAATTTAATACCATCAGCAAAAGGCTGTAAAATTCCTATAAAACCTACTTTATTAGGGCCTTTACGAATTTGAATATAACCTAAAACTTTTCGCTCCATTAAAGTTAAAAATGCTACACCAACTAATACTATAATAATTATAATTAATATTCTCAAAAAAAATATAATAATATCACTTATTATCATTTACTATATATATATTATAACCATATATATTTATGATTTCTAAAATCATTACATTTTCTCTGCCAAAATAGTTATAACTATATTTAATAATATTCATAAACATAAAATTATTTTCAATATTTGATCCTTTCGTACTAAAATATTATATTTTTCTAAAGATAGAAACCAACCTGGCTTTCACCGGTTTGAACTCAGATCATGTAAGATTTTAATGATCGAACAGATCAAAAATTTTAAACTTTTGCATTTAAATTTTATCTTAATCCAACATCGAGGTCGCAAACTTTTTTTCTTATTTGGCCTAAAAAAAAAAATTACGCTGTTATCCCTAAGGTAATTTTTTCTTATAATCATTATTAATGGATCAATTTATCATAAATTAATGTAATTTTTTTTAAAAAAAGTTATTTAAATTTTTTTGTCACCCCAACAAAATAATTTTTTTTATTTTAATTTAAAAATTTACATTTTATTATTATAAAAAAAAATATAAAACTCTATAGGGTCTTCTCGTCTTTTAAATTTATTTTAGCTTTTTGACTAAAAAATTAAATTTTATAAATTATATTGAGACAGTTTATATTTCATCCAATCTTTCATACAAGTCACTAATTAAGAGACAAATGATTATGCTACCTTTGTACAGTCAAAATACTGCAGCCCTTTAATAATTATCAGTGGGCAGACTAGACTTTAAATTATTTCAAAAAGACATGTTTTTGATAAACAAGTGAATATAAAATTTTGCCGAATTCCTTTTTATAAATTATAAATATTTTATAATTATTTTAATATATTTATAATAAAATATATTAAATATGTAACATACAATTCTAATAAAAAAAGAATAAAATAAAAAATATATTAATCATAAATTATTTCTAATTATTAAAGATATTAATATTCAACCTAAATTATTAATAGATGAAAAAGTTAAAATTTTACGAAGATTATAATTTATTTAACAATATAAATTCTAAAAATTTAATATTAATTAAATATTTATTATAAAATTTTATTTTAAAGCTTATCCCTTAAAATATTAAATAATAATTATATTAATTTATTAAATTAAAAAATAAATTAAAAATTAATATTCAAAATTAAATTTTTTTCTAAAAAAACTAGATATCTTTTAAAACGATTAACATTTCATTTCTAATTAACTATTAAAAATAATTATTCAACATTAACTCTTATAATTAATTAACTCTTTAAAATTCGAGAAATTTATACCCATAATAATTTATTTATAAACTCTGATACACAAGATACAACAAATTAAATTTACTTTAAAAAAAATTAATTTTCATTTATTTCAAAATTCTTTCACAATACTATTTAACTATAAATTTTTTAATTTTTTCTATAAAAATACTTTAACCCCCCAAAATATTTTATTTAAAAATTTTTTTATTATTTATAATTTATTAATTTTCCCCCTTTCAAATTAATTAAATTTAATATCTTTTCAATGTAAATGAAATACTTTACCAAGCTCTAATTTGTTCTTTCTAGAAACACTTTCCAGTACCTCTACTTTGTTACGACTTATTTCAATTTATAAATGAAAGCGACGGGCAATATGTACATATTCCAATTTTTAATCATTTTATTTAATTAAATAAAATTACATTTAAATCCACCTTCAAATATTTTTTTCAAAATAATATTCATTTAATTTTTTCTTATTGTAATCCATCTTATTCTTAATTATAATCTGCATCTTGATCTGAATTAATTTATTAAATAAATTTTTAAATATTATTTTTATTAAAAAATATTTTTTTAACAACGATATACAAAATATATTAATTAAGTAAATTAAATCGTGGATTATCAATTACTAGACAGATTCCTCTAAATGAACTAAAATACCGCCAAATTATTTAAGTTTTTATAAAAAATTATATACTATTTTAGTATTTAAAAATTAATTTTCTATAATAGGGTATCTAATCCTAGTTTTTTATAAAATTTTTTAATTCATATAAAAAAATTTTTAAATTAATTAAAATTTCACTTATTAATTAATCATTTTTATTTTTATTTAAATAACATATTTATTATAAACTAATAAAATTTAAATTATCTTTTGTTTAACCGCAACTGCTGGCACAAAATTTGTTAATAATAAAAAATAATACTAAATCTTAATTGCTTAAATTTTTAATATTAATTACTACTATATAATTTAATAATTATTAAAATAATTAAAAATTAACACTATAATTTATATGTAAAATAAACTTAAATTAAAATAATCAAACTATAAAAAATTTATTTATAT